TAACTACCGATTTTTACAAATCGGAAAACAAAATAGATACTTTTGATATAAATTCACTATCAAGAAAAGAAAAACTTTCTTTATACGCATTTTATGAAGGTTACGAAGACAAACAAGGAAGAATAGATTTCGAAGATCAAATAAAAATTTTAAAATTTTTATGCAATCCAATTTTAATTGATCCAAAGGATAAAAGAATTAGAAAAAAATCTATTGGAATAAAAGAAATCAGTAAAAAAGTTCCTCGATGGTCGTACAAATTAATCGATGAATTCGAACAAGAGGACGGAGGCGAAACTGAAGAAAATGAGGATCATGAGATTCGTTCAAGAAAAGCCAAACGTGTAGTAATTTTTACTGATAAGCACCAAAATGGTGATAATTCCAACCAACCCGAGGAAGTGGCTTTGATACGTTATTCGCAACAATCAGATTTTCGTCGAGACATAATCAAAGGCTCCATGCGTGCTCAACGGCGCAAAACTGTTACACAAGAACTAATTCAAGCAAATGCGCATTCCCCGATTTTTTTGGACAGAATCAGCAAACCCCCTTTTTCTTTTAATATCTCCGAGTTAGTGAAAGTCATTTTGAAAAACTTGACAGATAAAAAACCAAAAAAATTCATAATTTCGGATTATACAGAGGAAAAGGGAAAAGAAAGTGAGAAAAAAAAAGAGTACGCAAAAAGAGAAAAATACAAAAGTGAAGCGGAAGACCGAATAGAAATAGCAGAAGCCTGGGATACCCTTATATTTGCTCAAATAATAAGAGGGTCCTTATTAGTAAGCCAATCGTTTTTTAGAAAATATATTATATTACCTTCATTAATAATAGCTAAAAATATAGTGCGTATTTTATTATTTCAAGTTCCTGAATGGTCCGAAGACTTCAAAGATTGGAATAAAGAAATGCATGTTAAATGTACCTATAATGGTGTTCAATTATCAGAAACAGAATTTCCAAAAAATTGGTTGACAGACGGTATTCAGATTCAGATTCTATTTCCTTTTTGCCTTAAACCTTGGCACAGGTCTAAGCTAGGATCCCCTAAAAAAAATCCGTTAAAACTGAAGCAGACAGGGCAAAAAAAAGAATTTTGTTTTTTAACAGTTTGGGGAATGGAAACTAACCTCCCTTTTGGTTCTCCCCGAAAACGACGTTCATTTTTTGAACCCATTTTAAAAGAACTAAAAAAAAAAATTGTAAAATTGCAAAAAAAGCCTTTTCTAGTTATACCGTTTTTAAAAGAAAGAACAATTTTTTTTCCAAACATCTCAAAAGAAACAAAAAAATGGGTCATAAAAAGAATTCTATTTCTAAAAAGAATAATAAACGAACTTTCAAAAATAAATCCAATTCCATTCTTTGAATTAAGAGAAATATCTGAATTGGATGAAACTAAAAAAGAAAAAGATGCGATAATGAGTAATTTGATTATTCATAAATCGTCCAGTCAAATTCGATTTATGGATTTAAAGGATTATTCATTGACAGAAAAAAAAATCAACGATCTGGCTGCTCGAACAACCACAATCAGGAATCAAATAGATAAAATTACAACAGATCAGAAGAAAGGATTTTTAAGTTCGGAACTAACTAATAAAAAAAATATTAGTTCTAATAAAAGAAGTTTTCCTGCTAAACAAGTAACACCAATAAAAAAGATTTCGAAAAAATTAAAAAGAGGCAATCTTAGATTTATCCGTAAATGCTATTTTTTTATAAAATTTATAATTCAAAGGATATATATAGATATTGTTCTATCTATCATTTATATTCCGAGGATCAATACACAACTTTTTGTTAAATTATCAAAAAAAATTCTTGATAAATACATTTCCAATAATGAAACAAATAAAGAAAAAATAAATAAAGCAAATAAAAATACAGTTCGTTTTATTTCGACTATAAAAAAGTTGACTTTTGATATTCGTAATAAGAATTCAAAAAGAATTTTTGACTTATCCTCCTTGTCACAAGCATATGTATTTTACAAATTATACCAAACCCAACCGATTAACCTGTATAAGTTAAGATATGTTCTTGAATATCACGGAACCTCTTTTTTTCTTAAGAATGAACTAAAGAATTATTTAGAAGAACAAGAACTATTTCATTCTAAATTACGACAGAAAGATCTTTTGAATTCTGGAATGAATCACTGGAAAAACTGGTTAACAGGTCATTATCAATATGGTTTATCTTCGATTAGATGGTATGGCTTAGTACCCCAAAAATGGCGAACTAAAATAAATCAAGAACATATGGATCATAATAAAGATTTAGACAAAAGGTATTCTGAGGAAAAAACAAACCAATTCATTCATTCCAAAAAATTAAATCATTTTGAATCAAATTCATTACTAAATCAAAACTATAACTTCCAAAAACACTATAAGTATGAACTTTTCTCATATAAATATATTAATTATGAAAATAAAAAGCATTCGTATATTTATGCATCACCATTACCTATAAATAATAAAGATAAAATTTCTTATGATTACAATATAGATAAGGGTATATTATACAATATTCCAGGGAGTCTTATTCCTATCAATAATTATTTAGTCGAAGAGGATATTATGAATCTGGAGAAATTTTCCGATAGAAAATATTTTGATTGGCAAATTTTCAATTTTTGTCTTAGAAAGAAAATCAATATTGAATACTGGATAGATACCACTGGTAATAAAAATGCTAGGACTGGATTTAATAATTATCAACTAATTGACGAAATTACTAAAAAGGGTCTTTCTTATGTTACAATCTATCAAAATCAAGGAATCAAAACATCAAAAAAAAAAAAAAACCTTTTTGTTTTTGATTGGATGGGAATGAATGAAAAAATACTAAGTCTTCCCATATCGAATCTGAAACGTTGGTTTTTCCCAGAATTGATCCTTTTTTATAATACATATAAAATGAAACCGTGGATCATATCAATAAAATTACTTTTTTCAAATTTGAATGGAAATGAAAATAGTATTGAAAATCAAAATATCAATAGAAAGAGAAAAGGGAATATTTTTAGATTTTTAAATGAAAATCAAATTAGTGAATTAGACAATCGAAATCAAGAAGAAAAAGAATCTGCAGGCCGAGAGACTCTTCAATCAGATGCACAAAACCGAGAGAATGTTAGAGCTGTTCTATCAAAGTACGAAAAAGATATTGAAGAAGATTATGCAGACTCAAATATGAAAAAACGGAGAAAGAAAAAGCAATCCAAAAGCAACACAGAAGCAGAGCTTGATTTCTTGTTAAAACGGTATTTACGTTTTCAATTGAAATGGGATGATTCTGCAAATCAAAGAATAATCAATAATATCAAAGTATATTGTCTCCTGCTTAGATTGATAAATCCAAAAGAAATTGCTATATCCTCTATTCAACGGGGAGAAATGCGTTTGGATAGTCTGATGATTGAAAAGCATTTTACTCTTACAGAATTGATGAAAAGGGGCATATTCATTATCGAACCGGTTCGTTTGTCTATAAAAAATAACGGACAACCTCTTATCTATCAAACGATAAGTATTTCATTGGTTCATAAGAGCAAGCTCCCAATTAATCAAAGATACGAAAAAAAAAGATATATTGCTAAAAAAGAAATTGAGAAATCCATTGCAAGACATCAAAGAATGAACGAAAATAGAGACAAAAATCATTCTGATTTCTTTGTTCCTGAAAAAATTTTATCCACTACACGGCGGAGAGAATTAAGAATTCGAATTTCTTTCTCTTGGAGGAAGAGAACTGATATACACAAAAATACAGTATTTTTCAAAGACATAAAAAACTCTAGTGAAGTTTTGTATAAAAGCAAAAGAGAGAAAAACAAACTAATTAACTTAAACTTCTTTCTTTGGCCTAATTATAGATTAGAAGATTTAGCTTGTATGAATCGATATTGGTTTGATACCAATAATAGCAGCCGTTTTAGTATGATAAGGATACATATGTATCCACGATTGGAAATTCGTCAATAATAAATACCTTTTTTTTCATCTGCATTCACGCTATCTAATATATGAAAGAAAGAGATACATACATTATTTTCCATTTCATTTTAATACCTGAATACTAATTCGATGCACGTATCAATATCGATTAGATCTATAAATCAATCAACAGAATGAATCAACAGAATCTTCTTATTTTTTATTTGGATTTTAAATTTTTTAATTTAAGTTAATCATAGTTTTCTCTTTTTTTGAGTGTAGAAATATACCGCGCCTCCTATTCGTATCCAAATAAAATTGAAAATTCATTAATTTTATTTGCTATTTGAAAAAAAAAAATTAGTTGCTAAAATTAGGAGTTCGTAAAGAAATTGAGATTTTTGTATATAAAAAATGAAAATTAGTCGCATTATTCTTACTGATTGGTAAAATTTTTGAATTTTCAAAATAAAAACAATAAAGGATAGAAGGTTGCATTTTATGGTAAAAAATTCATTCATTTCCGTTATTTCACAACAAGAAAAAAAAGAAAACAGTGGGTCTGTTGAATTTCAAGTATTTAGTTTCACCAATAAGATACGAAGACTTACTTCACATTTGGAATTCCATAGAAAAGACTATTTATCTCAGAGAGGTCTACGTAAAATCCTAGGAAAACGGCAACGACTTCTGTCTTATTTGGCAAAGAACAATAAAGTACGTTATAAAGAATTAATTAGTCGGCTGGATATTCGGGAATCAAAAACGCGTTAAATTGAAAAGTAACTTGAATTATTTGATTTATTAGATCTTGAATTTTTATGAACTTCTTTTTGTTTTCAGCAATTCATGAAAGAATGAATCGAGGAATAACCTATGAATGTAACAACTACAAGAAAAGACCTCATGATAGTCAATATGGGACCTCACCACCCATCAATGCATGGTGTTCTTCGGCTCATCCTTACTCTAGATGGTGAAGATGTTATTGATTGTGAGCCGATATTGGGTTATTTACACAGAGGGATGGAAAAAATTGCAGAAAACAGAACAGTTATACAATATCTGCCTTATGTAACACGTTGGGATTATTTAGCCACTATGTTTACAGAAGCAATAACGGTAAATGGACCAGAACAGTTGGGGAATATTCAAGTACCTAAAAGAGCCAGTTATATCAGAGTAATTATGCTAGAGTTGAGTCGTATAGCTTCTCATCTCTTATGGCTTGGCCCTTTTATGGCAGATATTGGGGCACAGACACCTTTTTTCTATATTTTCCGAGAAAGAGAATTAGTATATGATCTATTTGAAGCTGCCACCGGTATGAGGATGATGCATAATTATTTTCGTATCGGAGGAGTAGCCGCCGATCTACCTCATGGCTGGATAGATAAATGTTTAGATTTCTGTGATTATTTTTTAACAGCGGTTTATGAATATCAAAAGCTTATTACGCGGAATCCTATTTTTTTAGAACGAGTTGAAGGGATAGGCATTATTGGTGGAGAAGAGGCAATAAATTGGGGTTTATCAGGCCCGATGCTACGAGCTTCTGGAATACAATGGGATCTTCGTAAAGTTGATCGTTATGAATGTTACGACGAATTTGATTGGGAAATCCAGTGGCAAAAAGAAGGAGATTCATTAGCTCGTTATTTAGTCCGAATGAGTGAAATGACAGAATCTATAAAAATTATTCAGCAGGCTCTGGAAGGAATTCCAGGAGGACCTTATGAAAATTTAGAAATCCGATCTTTTGATAGAGAAAAAGACCCAGAATGGAATGATTTTGAATATCGATTCATTAGTAAAAAACCTTCTCCCACTTTTGAATTGCCGAAGCAAGAACTTTATGTAAGAGTTGAAGCACCAAAAGGAGAATTAGGAATTTTTTTAATAGGAGATCAGAGCGGTTTTCCTTGGAGATGGAAAATTCGCCCGCCCGGTTTTATCAATTTGCAAATTCTTCCTCAGTTAGTTAAAAGAATGAAATTGGCTGATATTATGACAATACTAGGTAGCATAGATATCATTATGGGAGAAGTAGATCGTTGAAATGATAATTGAGACAACAGAAGTACAAAATATTAATTCTTTTTCGAGGTTGGAATCTTTCAAGGAGTTCTATGGAATGATATGGTTGCTTGTACCTATTTTGAGCCTTGTATTGGGAATTACAATAGGCGTACTGGTGATTGTGTGGTTAGAAAGAGAAATTTCTGCAGGAATACAACAACGTATTGGGCCTGAATATGCCGGTCCTTTGGGAATTCTGCAAGCTTTAGCTGATGGGACAAAACTAATATTCAAAGAGAATATTCTCCCGTCTCGAGGGGATACTCGTTTATTCAGTATAGGACCATCCATAGCAGTTATATCCATTTTACTAAGTTATTCAGTAATTCCCTTTAGCTATCACCTTGTTTTATCTGATCTCAATATCGGTGTTTTTTTATGGATTGCCATTTCAAGTATTGCTCCCATCGGACTTCTTATGTCAGGATATGGATCAAATAATAAATATTCCTTTTTAGGTGGTCTGCGAGCTGCGGCTCAATCAATTAGTTATGAAATTCCATTAACTCTTTGTGTGTTATCAATATCTCTACGTGCGATTCGGTTAAACATAAACTTTTCTTTCCTTCTTGCTTTTTAGTAAAGAAATTGACTAGATATTTTCATTTCATTGTTTTATTCATTATTCAGGTTGATACACTAAATCCGATAGTTATATGAGTGAAAGAAAACTGCTTCGAAATTAGCAGTAAAAAAATTGAGTCTCATCTCCTACGTACAAGAATTAAAAGAAAATCACGATAAGCACGACCTTTACCCCAAGATTGGTTGATTAGTCATCCTAGCTTGAAGCGGGCTAAAAAGATCAAACGTATATAGTTTTTATTATCCTATCCTTTCGTTGGAATACTATAACGGATGATTAAGTAAAAATAAGTGGATGGTTAGGAACACTAAAATACATAAAGGATTTGTAATGGAGATTTTTTATGTAAATTATCCCAAAGGGTATTTTACATAAGATAAAAAGAATACTTATTGGGGCTTTAAGTTGGTAGAAATGATCAAGCAGTACGCCTCACGATTCCGATCCAGAGTATGCTCCTATCCACAGATTAAAAAAAAATGACTATCAGGAACGAAATAATCCTTTTTTTGAAACCCCCTTAAATTAAGAAAGAAGAAGAGTAACGAAAAATAAGATCTTTTTATTCTTTCATATATTGATAGAGACAGCATGTCATGATTAATGAAATAATCTAAGAAGAATCTAATATATTATAGAATTTTTTTTCGTAATCAAAAAGTATGGGTTGAAATATCTATTGATATTTCTACAAGGAGTATTTTATTGAACGATTCCGTTATTACTCACAAGAAAGAAAAATGAAAATTATTAAAGGACGAGATCAATTCAGAAGTTCTTTTTTTTTATTATTATTATAACATATAGCAGACAGAATTTCATTGGTTTAATTTTGGATCTTCCAATAGGTTTTACCTTTACTATATATACTAAAACCATATCAAGATA